AATAGACATTTCAACCTAACCTTTTCAATTACGAAAAATTAGACCCTGCATTAGTTCACGAATCATGACAAAAATTCTATCTCTATATAGAGATAGAAAAAAAAAAAAGATTTTTCTAGTGCATTCAGTCTTTCTTTTTTTTCATTCCTATTCTCCTTTCTCAAAAAAAGGGACCTTAAACAAAGTTAAAGGATTACTTCGTTCTTGATAGTTATTTACTTAATCGGTGAATAGAAGTATACTCTGGATCGGAATCATGGGAAGTACTCCTTAATCATTTCTACCAATTTAAAGCCCCACTTAGAATTCTTTTTATAAAAAAAAATACACTTACAAAATCTCTATTACGAATCCTTTGTGTACTTTAGTGTTCCTAGCTATCCACTCATTTTTATGAATCTACTTTCGGGTAATATACATACATATATATATAGTAATAGTATAGTAAAATATATTAAAAGCCTCATAAAGTTGATCTTTTGAACCCGCTTCAAGTCATGATGATTAATGAATCAATCTTGGGGTAAATAGTCTCTAATACTTATGTTTACTTTTCTTGACTCTTGTACATAGGAAATGAGATTCAATCTTTTACTGCAAATTTATAAGCCGTTTCTTTCACTCATATAACTATCTGGTTTCCTTCATCAACCCCCGAATAATATAAAAAAATATATTAAATCAATCATCTTCCTAGAAAGAAAAGAAGTAGGGGGCTCTTAACGAATCACACGTAGAGATATTGATAACACACATAGAGTTAATGGTATTTCATAACTAATTGATTGAGCAGCAGCTCGTAGACCACCTAAAAAAGAATATTTATTATTGGAGCCATATCCTGACATAAGAAGGCCCACAGGAGCAATACTTGAAATAGCAATCCATAAAAAAACACCGATACTGAGATCGGCTAGAACAAGACGATACCCAAAAGGAATTACTAAATAACTTAATAAAATTGCTATGACTGCTATAGATGGTCCAATACTAAATAAACGAGTATCTCCTCTAGATGGAAGAAGATTCTCTTTGAAAAGTAATTTTGTACCATCTGCTATAGCTTGAAGAACTCCTAAAGGTCCTGCGTATTCAGGACCAATACGTTGTTGTATACCCGCGGATATTTCTCTTTCTAACCAAACAATAACTAGTACACCTATTGTGATTCCTAATACAGGAGTAAAAATAGGGATAAGCATCCATATGATCCCATAGACTTCTTTTAAGGATTCCAATCTAGAAAAAGAATTGATAGCTTGTAATTCTGTTGTTTCAATTATCATTTTAACGATCAACTTCTCCCATAATAATATCTATACTACCTAGTATCGTCATAATATCAGCCAATTTCATTCTTTTAACTAACTGAGGAAGAATTTGCAAATTAATAAACCCCGGCGGGCGAATTTTATATCGCCAAGGGAAAACACCCTTATCTCCTATCAGAAAAATTCCCAATTCTCCTTTTGGTGCTTCGACTCTCGCATAAAGTTCTTGCTTCGACAATTCAAAAGTCGGAGAGGGTTTTTTACTAATGAATCGATAGTCAAACTCATTCCATACAGTATCTTTTACTCTATCAAAGCGGCGGATTTCTAAATTTTCATAGGGCCCTCCCGGAATTCCTTCAAGGGCCTGTTGAATAATTTTTATGGATTCTGTCATTTCACTAATTCGTACTAAATAACGAGCTAATGAATCGCCCTCTTTTTGCCATTGGACTTCCCAATCAAACTCGTCGTAACACTCGTAATGATCAACTTTACGAAGATCCCATTGTATTCCGGAAGCTCGTAGCATTGGTCCCGACAAACCCCAATTTATTGCTTCCTCTCCGCCAATAATGCCTACTCCCTCAACTCGTTCTAAAAAAATGGGATTCCGTGTAATAAGCTTTTGATATTCAGCAATTCCTGTTAAAAAATAATCGCAAAAATCCAAACATTTTTCTATCCAGCCATGGGGTAAATCAGCAGCGACTCCACCAATACGAAAATAATTGTGCATCATTCGCATACCGGTGGCAGCTTCGAATAGGTCATAAATCAATTCTCTTTCTCGAAAAATATAGAAGAAAGGGGTCTGTGCCCCAATATCTGCCATAAAAGGGCCAAGCCATAACAAATGCGAAGCTATACGACTTAACTCTAACATAATGACTCTGATATAACTAGCCCTTTTAGGGACTTGAATATTGCCCAATTGCTCTGGCGCATTTACAGTTATTGCTTCTGTGAACATAGTAGCTAAATAATCCCAACGTGTTACATAAGGCAAATATTGTATAATTGTTCGATTTTCTGCAATTTTTTCCATACCTCTGTGTAAATAACCCAATATGGGTTCACAGTCAATAACATCTTCACCATCTAGAGTAACAATGAGTCGAAGAACACCATGCATTGATGGGTGGTGAGGTCCCATATTGACTATCATGAGGTCTTTTCTTGTAGCTGGTACAGTCATAGGTTTTTCCTGATTCATTCTTCCATGAATTGCTGAAAGTGAAAAGAAGTTCATCAAACTTTTAATCAAACTAACTCTTTAAATTAACGAGTTTTTCTCTCTCGAATATTCAACTGCCCTATTAATTCTTTATAACGTGCTCTATTTTTTTTTGACAAATAAGCCAGTAGCCGTTGACGTTTTCCCAGAATTTTCCGCAGACCTCTCTGAGATAAATAATCTTTTTTGTGCAATTCCAAATGTGAAGTAAGTCTTCGTATCTTGTTGGTGAAACTTACTACTTGAAATTCAACAGATCCACTGTTTTCTTTGTTTTCTTCTTGTTCTTGCAAAATAATTGAAATAAATGAATTTTTTACCATAAAAGAATTTCACACTCCCCTTTTTACAGATATTTATTTTATTGATCAGTAATAATAATGTCAGAAATTTTAATGTAGTATACACAATAATCATAATTTATTTATTATAGATTCCTGTTTTTATCTACTAAATCTGATTTTGGAGTTCATTTGGATAGTGATACAAAAAGACGATATCAAATAGTTTATTACAAAGATTAATTTATAGCTTTAATTGATTGATACGCCATTTCCTTATTATTGCAGTATCCTAGACTGGGATGTAAGACAGCGAATATGTGTATCGGGTTGCTTGCATATAACATGGATATTTACAAATCATCGACAGAAGAAAAAAGAAAAAGATGATTGATAGAATAGAACACCAGAATATATAGGAAACTCAAAATTTAAATCAGGGATACATAGATATCCTTAACATACTCAAACGGCTCAGTCAGTCCCAGTCTCGCCTAGTCCTGACTAAACGGCTCCCATTATTGGTATCAAACCAATAGCGATTCATACAAGCTAAATCTTCTAATCGGTAATTAGGCCAAAAAAAGAACTTTAATTTAATTAATTCATTTTTTTTTCTGTCGATATTTTTACTTTCAGCCAAAAATTGACTCCAGTTTTGTAGCCTGTTCTCCTTGCAAAATAATTTATTTTTATGCACACCATTTTTATTCTTTAAATTCAAATTGAAAGAAATTAGAATTCTCAATTCTCTACGACGTCTAGACGATAAAATCTTTTCAGGAACAAGCAAATCAGAAGTCTTTTTGTCTCTATTTAGAGTTTTTATTTTATGTCTTGGAATGGATTCATCAAAATTTTTCTTAGCAACATTTTTTGGGTTTCGGTTACTTTGGTGCTTACTTTTATGAACCAATGAAATACCTATTATTTGATACATAAAAAACTGTCCGTCATTTTTTACAGATAGACGGGCAGGTTCCATAATTAATATTCCCCTTTTCGTTAATTGTGTAAGATTTAAACGCCTCCTCATTATATCCAGATTAATTTCTTTTCTTTGAATATAGGATATAGTAATTTTTCTTAGCAACATTTTTTGGGTTTCGGTTACTTTGGTGCTTACTTTTATGAACCAATGAAATACCTATTATTTGATACATAAAAAACTGTCCGTCATTTTTTACAGATAGACGGGCAGGTTCCATAATTAATATTCCCCTTTTCGTTAATTGTGTAAGATTTAAACGCCTCCTCATTATATCCAGATTAATTTCTTTTCTTTGAATATAGGATATAGTAATTTTTCTTACATTTATGAGGCTAACCAGGAGACCGTATATCTGGATATTATTCATCATTTTTTGATTCAATTGATTCAAACGTCCAGTCCATCTTAACTGCAAAGGAAAATCTCCTTTAAGGAATATTTTTAGTTTTTCAATCGATTCTAAAAAATATTCTTCAATATTGTTTTGCTTCTTTAATTCAAAATATTGTTTTGAATTTGCTGGGCTAAAATTTAAAAAATTATAATCCTGCTCTTGCTTTGCCTTGCTATTTTGATTTTCACTAAAATTTGGTTTTATATTCAAATTAAAAAAAAGTAAGTTGCTTGGGATAAACCAAGGTTTCTCTTTATATTTATGATATAGTATCACAAACTCTGGAAAGAAAAAAACTTTCGGATTTGATATGAGGTGATTTAAAATTAAGAATTTTTCATTCATTCCCATCCAATCAAAAGACATTTCCATCCAATAAAAAAAGACCCTTTTGTAATTCATTTCGCAATTTGAATCAATTGGAAGATAAAAAATATGAAATTGATCCTTTATTTGGTCCTTATTAGGTTCAACCTGAATTTTTGTATTAAATTTCCACCCCAAATATTTTCTATCCGTATTTTTTTCCATATATATAATATCACTTTTTCCTAGATAATTCTTCATAGGAATATTCTTGAGTATGTTAAAAAAGTTTTCTTTATTTCTGGTGGAATTTTCCTGCTTCTTATTTCTTTCTAATGATGTTCTATAAAGACAGGATTTCTTCTTAGTTTCAGAATGAATATATTTATATGATAAAAGATCATATCTATAGTTTTTTTCAAAATTATCCTCTTTATTTGATAATAAATAGACTTTCAAATTTTGTTTTTTTTTGTAATCAAAAAAAGGGTCTTTTTCATAGGAATACCATTTCTTTAAATCATTTTTTTGAGAGGTATTTATCCCATTTCCCCATTTTTGGGGGACTAATCTAGACCATGTAATCTGAGATAAATCGTATTGATAATGACCTCTTAACCAGTTTTTCCATGGATTCATTCCATAATTTGGAAGTTTCTTATGTCTTTTTTCGGAATCAAATATTCCTTGTCTTTCAAAAAAATCCTTTATTTCATTCTTAAGAAAAAAAGATGGTCCATTATATTGAAGAATAGATCTTACCTTATTGAAGTTAATTGCTTGGGCTTGTGATAATTTAAAAAATACATATTTTTGTGACAAGTAAGATAAATCAAAAAAAATATGTGACTTTCGCTTACTATTTCTAAGATTATCAAATATCTTTTTTATAGTCATAGGCGAAATAAAGTCAATTTTATTTTGTTTTGTTTTATTAATCCTTTCTTGATCTTGATTTCTTTTATTATTGTCAATGTATTTCTCAACAATTTTTTTTGTTGATTCCATAAAAAGGTATAGAGTGATTCTGCGCATATTAATGATACATAGAAAGATATCAATGTATATTTTTTCAATGCAAAATTGAATTAATAATTCAATATTTTTTCTTTTAAATAGTTTCCAAATTTTTGGAGGTGATTCTCCATTATTCTTTTTATTTTTTTTCATTATTTCTATTTGATTTCTGATTGTGTTTCTTCTATCAATTCTATGTTTCATTTCTTCTTTTGCCTGTAAATAATTTGTCCAACCTGTAGCTCGATTTTGACTAAGTGATTCATGAATTATCTTATTACTGATTATAGAATCATTTTCTGTTTGAGTTTGACTTGATTCATATATTTCTCTCGGTATAAATAATGGAATTTTTGTTCCTTTTAAAAGTTCTTTTTTTATTTGTTTTACAAATAAAACAGCTTTTGTTTGTTTCTTTGTTATTTTTTTTAAAACTCTTCGAACTCTAAAATTGAATTTTCTGATTTCGACTTTATAGTCTATATCTTTAAAAATAGGTTCAAAAAAGGAAGGTGTTTTTCGAGGAGGCCCAAAAGGATATTCTGTTTCCATTCCCAAAACTGTTAAAAAACAAGAATCAAAATCATCCTGTTGCTTTCGATCGCTATCAGAGAGTCGTAGTTTAGATCTGTGCCAAGGTTTCAAATGAAAAGGATATAGGATTTTGATCTGAAAACCTTCTCTTAACCAATTTTTAGGAAATTCCGTTTTGGAGAATTGAAGACCATTATAGCTGCACTTTAGATAAATTTCTCTATTCCAATCTTGGAAATCCTCATACCATTCCGGGGATTGACGTAATAAAATACGGCCAATATTCTTAACTATTATGAATAAGGGTAATTTAATATATCTTCTAAAAATTGATTGAGCTAGTAACAGAACACTTCTTGTTTTTTGTGCATATGGAATGTTATCCCAGAATTCCATTGCGTCTTCCTGGTTATTTTTTTTTTTTTGGAATTGTTGATCTAAAATTTCGAATTCTGACTTTTTACCCAACCAGTCTCTAATATTAAAAAAAAGTTTTATTAGGTTGGATATAGGAAAAGGAAAATCCTCCAATTTTTCCAAAAAAAGGGGGGAATGGGGATTTCCTTGAGAGGGTCCCCAAATAACCATTTTACGCCTTTGAACGCGCATAGATCCTTTTATTACGGCTCGACGAAAATCCGGTTCTTCTAAATAACTTATAAAACCCGAATCTCTATTAAATTTGCTATAAAGATTATAATTCTTGAAATGAGACTTCTTAAAACTTCGTCTGGAACGGGTTAAAAAAGCTATACGTTTAAATCTTCTTGTTCGAAGCTGGTGATCCAGCCCTTGCATTATGCCTTGTTCTTTTCGTCGTTTTTTAAAATGTTGTTCCAACTCATTGATTAATTTGTATGACCATCGGGGGGGTTTTTTACCTATTTTGTTTATTCCAATAGATTTTTTTTCACGCTTAGGGTTAGTTAGAATTGCGTTCAATGAAAACTTTAACCTATTTTTTGAATCTATTTTTAATTGTTTTTTTTCTGATCTTTCGATTTTCTGTTGATATTCTGGAGAATTAGGATAGGGAAGAAGGATATCATGAATTTGATTTAGTTCAGATGTTTCTGTGCAATTTTCTATCGAAGTTTCGTTTATGATTGAAGAAGAAAATAATTTCTTCGTTCTTCCACGATACATCCCATTTAAAAAGGGATCATACATTTTAACTAGGCAATTTTTGTTTTGAGGCTCAGTATTACATAATTTAACTAGGAAATTTTTTTTGTTTTTAGTCTCAGCATTATACAATCTAGTTTTTGTTTCAAGTATATTTAGAGAAAGAAATACTGTCTCTAAAGTCTCAATTCTATTTATAAATTCATTATTTAAGTTGTTATTTTTCTCTTTATTAGTATAAAGCCACTCGTTATATAGTTCATCAGCGGAGAGTTTTTCTAATGTAGGCAACGATATCCTTCTTGCTATCATTTCCCCAAAAGTTGACAAACTGGGGGGATATG